TGATAAATGGATTCAATTTGTCTCTCAACCAAATTCTTATCGAAAAACCATTTTTCAATAACTTGTTGATCCCTATCCCTCTTCCCGAATTTCCAGATTGATTATCGTTTTTTAATTTCCCGGCTTAGTGTGAGATAGAAATATGCCCACCGAATCCTTCTTAACAATGAATGAAAGTGAAAGAAATGAAGTTTAACCCCCTCGCCTTTTCTTTTCCGGCAAACCAATCATTCCCCGAAAGGCTCCTATCTCTCTTTCGTATTACTTTTTTTTTTTTCTATTTTTAGAATTATAGAGTGGGGATTGGACTGAACAATTTAAAAATGAGAATGATGAATCTAAAAATTCTATGGAATTATGAAAGACGGAAAGATCCTTCTGATCGAGTCATATCATTCCATTATATTGACAATTTCAAAAAACTGTTCATACTATGAACATAGTATAATGGCGGTTGGGCAAGTATGCCCCCATCGTCTAGTGGTTCAGGACATCTCTCTTTCAAGGAGGCAGCGGGGATTCGACTTCCCCTGGGGGTAGGGTTAGGGTACTACGAAAGGAAGTTGATCGTGGATTATCAATAAGGACTTAAATTTCTTTTTCCTGGGTCGATGCCCGAGCGGTTAATGGGGACGGACTGTAAATTCGTTGGCAATATGTCTACGCTGGTTCAAATCCAGCTCGGCCCAATAATTCGCCGATCCACCATGAAATGATGTAACCGTTTGTTGTTCTCCGGAAATGCCCAATGAACTTTGATACACAAGAATCCAAATCTGCTACATCCCTACCACTATTTATTTTATTACGTATTTTTTCCACAAATTCAGATCTTGCTAATGATCTAGATTCATATCAAGATCTGGAAGTATAAAGTCTAAATAAAAAGAGACTCTTTTTTATTTTCATTGATTTATTGAAAGATTGATTTTCAATCGATTTGGAAATAACAAACAGATTACTAGTAATCCGTGTAGATCTCGCTAAAGTGTATATCCATATAAATAAAAATCTCAATATAAATATATTAGTCCCGCCTCTGCCAGTTAGAACAAGACAATTATAATCTAAAATCAAAATAGAAAAAGGTTTGAATGAAATCGTAAGAATATGCATGCTGTACACTTTTTTCCTGGGATTGTAGTTCAATTGGTCAGAGCACCGCCCTGTCAAGGCGGAAGCTTCGGGTTCGAGCCCCGTCAGTCCCGATGGATAGAAATCCAATAAAAAGATACATCAATTCATTTCTTCTGTGAAAGGGAGTCAAAATAACAAACATAATCTCATTCCTAACAGGGATCTCTTTTTTTTTTTTTTTTTTCTTTTTTTTCGTTTCACATTTCTCATCAAACAAATAGGGTAATTTCCATTTCTTCAACTAATACTGATTGACGGAAAAGAAACATATGTGGATTAGCACAATTATTAGTAGCGTCGTATTCAGGATTCCAAGAGAAAGAGATACTGTACTACTAGACCTGGCTTTTTCGATTACTCCCGATCTGTGTAATAAAATAAAGTACTATAGAATATGTTTACAGCGAACACACACACACAAATGGAATTTGCACGATACAAAAAAAAGGAGTTCCTTTGATTTTGATAGAGCACTTTAGGATTCAAAGTTTATCCTATTACTAATCGAAGGATGAGAATATTCAAAAAAAAAAGTAAAGGAATTTTTTTTTTGATTGGATCAGAAATCAATTTTTTTAATTTGGTATGGATAAAAGATCTTCCTATGTTATACTATTCAATTCTTGACGATGAATCGATTTGATAGTTCAGATATTGTTATTCATGATATTGATCCGATTCGATATCATCGAGATGTAATTTATACCATTGAATTTACCGACGAAAGATTTATCATCTCTATGGGATTAAATCCCGAGTTATTGCGAATTAAAGAGAAATCTAAGGATGAGATTATGGAAGTAAATATTCTCGCATTTATTGCTACTGCACTGTTCATTCTAGTTCCTACTGCCTTCTTACTTATAATTTACGTAAAAACGGTAAGTCAAAGTGATTAATTTGACTTAAACTTTACTTCTTAGTTCTTATCAATGCAATGATGGAAGAAAAAATGAAAAAAGATTTCAATTTTGCGTCTTACTCTTAAATGAAATGATCGGACTAGAATCAGCAGTATTCTATGAAATCTGATAGTATGGTAGAAAGAAATCGATTTTATTTCTTTCTACCCCATACTATCTATTATTGTAGTGTATAAAGTTTTACTCTATAAAGATAGAGGTTTAATATGAATCGATTTACAATATCTATCTTCATATATTCATATATATAGTCAATCGCATATATGTAATGCACATAGCGTCCAATTTTTTTTGTTTCATCTATTTGATTTGTATTGGTTCCAATCAATCTGAAATAATCAAAAGGCAACTTTTTTTCGTCCGATTCGAATTTCTAGATTTCTGATTATTTTCAAGACCAATCCCGGTATCATATTAAAAAAAAATCAAATAATCTTTTTAGCATTCCGAAGAAGTAATTGATTAAATTAAATAGTTAACAGATGATCTAGGGGTTCTATGGGAAACTTTTTCCTATTTCAAAAAATATTAGTAAAACCCAACCTATTTTTAACGTTTGAACCATGATATGAAATGAAAACATAAATCCAATTTCGAAACTCAAATAAATAAAAAACCAAATAATAAAACAAGCGATAAGCACGTAATATGTGACTCGCCTAAGGCAACGGCAATATCTTATTATGTGTAGTATTTCCTTAGACAACTACTATGTCTATTTTGTTTCCTATAGAAAGTGTGTATCTGCGCTTAATAACTAATAAAAAACGGATTTCTTTTCTCTTTGAAAAAAAAAAAAAAAAAAAGTGAAAAAAGGGGGGATAAAAAAATAAATAAAAAAACGGGTTCCGCGGTTCCTCATTGTCCATATATCACTTTGGTAAGAGCCAGTTCATCGAAATCTTAGAAAGAATAAAGAATTTGGTTGGAATAAGTTTTCGATTATTTGTATTACCTTGACTTTCAAAATACAAACATGGGAAAAGGTCAAATATTTGTTTAATTGAAAGAGTATTTTCTATTTCTATATTATCCATAGAATACATTATTCCATTCGAATACACTATAATTCCGAAATGCAGATATTTTTGAATTATTGAATTAATGAATTAATTATTAAATAGAAAAATAAAATTTCAGAACCCATCTATAAAACAATGGATACAGTTTTATTTTAGTTTTTTCCCTCAACTCACTTAGTAGTATTTTTAGAGTCCACTTCTTCCCCATACTACGAGGGAAAGGGAAAATGTAAAGACTACCATTAAAGCAGCCCAAGCGAGACTTACTATATCCATGTAAATTATGTCTCCTATTTCTCTCAATATGAAGGAATTATTTCATTTTTTTTTATTGTTCACTAAAAAGAAATAATAGTGGAATCACTGGCACAGAGTCAAAAAGGGATTCTGGCCTAACATCATTGACGAAAGAATCCAATAAATCCAATTATAACATCTAACAAGTTCTTATATGATTTCTAGTATAATCAGAAAACATTAAGTACAAACAAAATATCCGGAGACACCCTTGGAAGTATTAAGGGAATGAATGTTAGTTACTAACAGGTAGGAATAATAAGACTTATGTTTTTATTTTGATTTTGTTGTCCTCGATTTCATTAAGTAAAAAAGATATATATATATATAGAATCAAGATAGATCACTTCGCATACTCTTATTTCCAGTTAATCTAATCCTTACCGTCTCCCGATTGTCTCTGTAAAACAATCGTAAGACAGACGAATAAATTCTTTCACTAGAGGTTGCCAAAATTTCTTTCTTTTTTTTTTTTTTATTTAATAAATAATAAATTGAATATATTAATATTTATATTATAAATAGATTTTTATATTCTATTTCTAAATAGAATTCTAAATAGAAAAAGAAATAATAATAAAAAAAAAAGAAAGCCAATTAGCTATTCAATCTAACTAATATTGAATAAATGCCGGAGTGCTCATATACTTTCAGGAGTCTGTATACAAAGTTTTTTTTGACCCTTCCCCAACTAAAAATGGAATTCGATTCCCTGTCCGATCTATATCTATCCCTATCCAATCTAATTCAAGACCCAGTCAGTAGACAGACACTACATTAGTAGTGGAAGGACTATCATATCAAGATTTACCGATTCCTTTTCACTACTAGAATCTTTCTTGAATTCTTGAATCCGAGACGTAAGGATTTATAGAATTTTAAAGAATAAAACCTGCAGATGCTTAGAATTTAGAATCAAGGAAGTCTCAAGAGTCCCTTTCCCCCGCTTGCTTCTGCTGGAAAAAAATTGTCAAGTTTTATATCAACAAAACGGAATAAGCTATTTTGTCGATCAGGCGACACCCGGATTTGAACTGGGGAAAAAGGATTTGCAGTCCCCCGCCTTACCGCTCGGCCATGCCGCCAAAATGATACAAAAAAATAGATGAGAATACCCCCAAAAAACTAAAAAAGGGGGTTCTAAACTTGTTTTTTTTTTATTTGTTTGTATCTTCGATTCTGTTTTCCTTAATCCCATTCTTAAAAGAGACCCTTCCCCCCTTCCTTTTTTTCTATTGAAAAAACGAACGTGCATTTTCAGTCAAAAAAGCTAAAATTCAGGACAAATCGGAACCATTAACTATTCATGAATGATTCTTCAATTAAAATTCAAAAAATTGGTTTTTTCCTAATGAGATAAGAAAATCCAAATTGAGACATAACTAATCAGTATTTATTTTTCAAGAAAAAAATCCTATTTCAATTATAACAGCAATTATCAGTATATGTAAACCCTAGAACATAAATTGTTACACAGATATTATCTAATCGGGTATCTTATCCGTATATAATGCCTATAAGAGAATTTTCAAGAAATTCTCGTACTTGCATTCTTTTTTTACAATTTTTCATTAAATAGATTTTAAATAGATTGAATAGAAAATAAAAATTTAACACGACA